CTTTCTTCCACGGACCCGAGGATACCAATATTAGCACTGATGGTACGAAAATGTAATTCGCTATTCAAACAACTATTCAAAGTTCCTAGAGCTCTTTGTAAGGCTTGTTGCAAAACTTGTTGTCGGACCTGATTAATTGCTCTTTGTTTTTCAAAAAAAAGAGTTTCATTTTTGTAATTTTCTAATCGTTCCAAACTATTGCAAGTAGCATTAATCAAATTTACTTTTTCTCGTTCTATCTCAGAGTATCCATTCGTTCGATACTCATTTGCTTCGATTTCCACTTTCCGTAATCTAACCCGAGCCCTTTCGAGCTGTTCAATGGCTCCTCTACGTAATTCTTCTGAATTTCGAATAGTACTCAAGATCCTCTGTTTTCGCTTATCTAATAAATCATTTAATGAAAGTAGATTATCTTTCCATTCATTTCACAACTAGAATATCTCTTCCCGAACCAAACATGAATCTTTCGATTCATTTGGCTCTCACGCTCAATTGTTTCTTTTATCTTTTCTTTGATTGATGGGCATTCCCATATCTTTGAACAGAATGAGCCTATCCTCTCTTTTCTATTCGTATTCAAAGATATCGAAACTGATCTAACATCAGAATCTTAAGAGGACTCTTCAGACCAGATAAAAAAAAATTGTCAGCAAAGTTGTTTCTTTATTTGTTCTTTATTTACAACTTATTTACAAAAATAAAAAAAAAAGATTTTAAAGAAGAAAGAATAGAAATAGAATTCTGAACTTCATTACTTCATTCTCATTATTATTAGAATGAGATTTCGATTTTTTTCATCCAAAGAATTCTCTTTTTTATACAAATATTTTATACAAATACAATACATAGGTCGTCGATTCGGCAGTGGATAAAAAAAAGGGGGGGCCCATCTTTCCAGTTAATGGTTCAAATAATTTTATCCATATGAGTGTTCTACATCGGATAAATTCCCAATTATTCCTTTTTTATCATTTTTAAACCTTTTTGGTACTAACGTAACGGTAGAAAGAATACCATGCTATGCTGTGCCTGGACTTCAAACAATTTATCTTTAACCATGTAAAAGACCTCAACATTATTGGTTGATAGAGAAGAGAATCAAAGTTCATTTACCAATTAGTCACGAAATGCTATGGTTCTTACATATGATTTCTGAATGAAATCCAATTCCTAAGTAATTCGTCGAGATTGTGCACCTTTTGTTCCTATTTCTGCTATAAAAAAGAATACATAATACATAAAGTGCAGCCGGTGAAATCCAACCTATTCTTGAAATACACAACTCGCACACACTCCCTTTCCAAAAAAAATCAATACACCCAGCACTACGCTTAGATTTATTGGATTTGTTGCTAAAATATCGGTATTAAATTCGAAACTCCCAGCGGATGGCCAGTGCCCCACGGAAACAAAAGAATCGGTTATATTTTTCATATGCTCTCCCCTTAGAGATAGGACTAACAAAGAACAGAGTTCTTTTTGTATCACTCCACTTATTATTGTTAATGGAATTTGAGAATTCTCAAATTTCTTAGTTATGGTTATGTTTTTATTATTATTTTTTTTTTTTACATTTTTATTTTTATTCTACGATGAAATGAAACATTAAACAAAAGGATTTGCAAATAAAAGAGCTAATGCCACGACCAGTCCATAAATTGTTAAAGCTTCCATAAAAGCCAGACTAAGCAATAAAGTACCTCGTATTTTACCCTCTGCTTCTGGTTGTCTCGCAATACCTTCTACGGCTTGGCCCGCAGCAGTACCTTGACCAACCCCAGGTCCGATAGAAGCAAGCCCTACAGCTAATCCAGCAGCAATAACGGAAGCAGCAGAAATAAGTGGATTCATGGTAAGTTCCTCGCACCAAAAAAAAGAAATGGTTAATGATACAACCAACCAATGAATTAGTACTTAATCTACTTCTTTTTCTACTTCTACTTTGACTATTTACTTTACTACACTTATCTTTTTATTTTTTGATCTTTATCACTAAAATCTATCGGGTCGAAGTAGCTAAAAGCTCCAAATGGAATTCAGAATATTACTGAATTGTCAGAACTACTTCGATATACCGTTTTTCCTTTCTACCTTATGTAAGTATAAGGTTTTAGTCATTGCGTTTCCTTGTTTAGAAACTATTCTATTCTTTCTCTTTCATTCAATTCACAATAACAGACAAAATAGAAAAAGTACTTATATGGGAATCCATCTAAATGCAGTGGGCTAGAAAAAAAAAGAGATAGGGATAATTACTATCTAACTAGTAAATAACTTATACTTTTATTCTTCCATAACGTAAATAACCTGCACTTTTTATTCTATTAAATCGTATTCTGGAACCATTCTTCGAAACATACACAAGCTACTCATAGGCATTACATATACATATATGTAGTAGTATGTAGTAGGATCCCCAACTCTTCTTTCTCTTCCAAATTCCAAATTCTGCAATATCATCTATCTTTCTTCATATATACATACATGTAGCTATTTGCATTTTATTCTCCAACCCAGTGGATTATATTGAAACCCCCACATTGCTTGAATTGGGATAAGCTTCAAAAAAGACTATTTCGAAAGTTAGTCAATGATGACCCTCCATGGATTCACCTATATAAGCCGCAGCCAAAGTTGCAAAAATAAGAGCTTGAATACCACTTGTAAATAATCCAAGAAACATGACAGGTATAGGAACTACTGAAGGCACTAAAGAAACAAGAACAACAACCACTAATTCATCAGCCAATATATTCCCGAAAAGTCGAAAACTAAGAGATAAAGGTTTTGTGAAATCTTCTAGAATATTAATGGGTAAAAGTATTGGAGTTGGTTGAATGTATTTCCCAAAATATCCCAATCCTTTTTTGCTAAGACCCGCATAGAAATATGCCACTGACGTGGGTAAAGCTAAAGCAACAGTAGTATTTATATCATTCGTGGGCGCAGCTAACTCCCCATGAGGTAACTTTATGATTTTCCAAGGTAAAAGAGCACCTGACCAGTTAGAAACAAAAATAAATAGGAACATCGTTCCTATAAAAGGAACCCAAGGACCATACTCCTCTCCAATCTGAGTCTTGCTCAAGTCTTGAATAAATTCAAGGACATATTCGAAGAAATTCTGACCGTTGGTCGGAATGGTTTGTGGATTCCGAACAGCTATGATGATTGAACCTAATAAGATAGCAATTACAACCCAAGAAGTGATAAGTACTTGGGCATGAATTTGTAAACCTCCTATTTGCCAATAGAAATGTTGGCCTACTTCTACACCTGATATATCGTATAACCCTTTGAGTGTTTTAATGGAACATGGTATAACATTCATATTGTCCTCTAACAGAAATAGAACTTCAAAAAAGTAATTATTTTGATTCAACCATCTCTTTCTCAATTCATCTATGTTCATTCATGAATTTCAGTTATGAATCGTATATTTCGGATACCAAGAAATCACATAAAAAAAATACCAATCTTTTTATCTTTTAAATATTATTTGATAGTCAAAACATAGTTCAAACTCCAAAAGATGCAAACCAAAATAGTAACAATCAAAGAGAGTTCGCCAAAAACAAACTAATCTTCTTCTTTCTTCTTCTTAATGATAAGAGTAATGATAAGATAATCAACCATTTTTTATATAACTAGAATGGCCCTCACAAATTGCAGATACTAATTTGGTAAGAATCAATCGAATCGAAGCTATAGCATCATCGTTGGCTGGAATAGAAATATCTGCAAAATCTGGGTCACAATTTGTATCGATTAAACAAATCGTCGGAATACCCAAAATGACACATTCTCGAAGAACCGTATATTCTTCTTGCTGATCAACGATAATTACAATATCGGGCAATCCCGTCATATATTTGATCCCACCCAGATATGCTTGCAGGGTAGATAACTTTCTCTTCAACATTGCTGCATCTCCTTTGGAGAGACGATTGAATTTCCCCATCTTTTGTTCTGCTCTTAAGTCCCTGAACTTCTGAAGTCTTGTTTCTGTAGTAGACCAATTCGTTAGCATACCACCAAGCCATTTTTTATTAACATAATGACATCGAGCCTTTATTGCTGCTGATGCTACTAAATCCGCTGCTTTCTTTTTGGTGCCAACGATTAAGAATTTTTTTCCCCTACTTGCTGCATCAAAAACTAAATCGCAGGCTTCTGATAAAAAACGAGCAGTGATAGTAAGATTTGTAATATGAATACCTTTACGCTTTGCAGAGATGTAAGGAGCCATTCTAGGATTCCATTTATTAGTACCATGACCAAAATGAACTCCCGCTTCCATCATTTCTTCCAAATTGATGTTCCAATATCGTTTTCCCATTTTCCCACACTTTCTCTTTTTCTTTTTTTTTTCAAAGAGATTCAGTACCTTGTGAAATAAATAATTGTTCCGACGGAACCTTCTACCAGGATTGACCATTGATCTACGACCCAAACCATGAATTTCATTCTTTATTTTTTATTTCATTGATTACGAAATCCATAACTTGTTAGGAATTAGTAAATTACATTATGTAAATGATTGATCTGATATCTCATGGAAAGTGTTTGGGGCACAAGAACAAAATAATTCTCTATGGTATAACAAAATATCTCTCATTTCCAACTCAAATAGATTCTTCCTTTTGATTTTCAAATGAATGTTTTTGTCTTGCTTTGAACGATGTACTAATTTGTTGAATCCAGTACCAACCGGTATAATCCCCCCCAGAACAACGTTCTCTTTCAAGCCTTTCAACCAATCAATACGACCTCGTAGAGCAGCTTTTGCTAAAACTCGAGCAGTTTCTTGAAAACTCGCTTCGGATATGAAACTTTGAGTATTCAGAGATGACTTCGTTATTCCCAATAAGATTGCCCGATAACAGATCGCTTCGTCCAAAACGCGCCCTGCTCGCTCTGCTCGCAACAATCCAATAAATTCCCCAGGTAAAAAAACATTAGACATTCCATCTTCTGAAACCAAAACTCTTGATGTTACTTGACGTACAATAATCTCTATATGTCTATTATGGATCTGTACCCCCTGGGATCGATAAACTTTTTGGATCTTATTAACCAAAGAGATACGACTTTGGGCTATGGTTAGTTCAGCTCCAATCAAGAATCCCCAGGGGATCCCAAGAATCCTTCGGATACGTTCGTCCCAACCTTCAACTCTTCTTTCGAGGTTCATCGATATTGAATCAATTGAACGAACTTCTAAGATTTGTTCCACTTTTGGAAGACCTTGCGTTATGTCACCAGATCTCGATTTTTCATATATAAATGTAATTAATGTATCTCCTTCATAAAAGGTTTCCCCATAATGGCCATGGACGGTTGCTCCTGGAGTGACCAAATAGGGCTTAGCTGATCTTATAACTAAAGAGTCAACATGAACAATGAAAATTTGACCAGATTTTTTTATGCGTGATCCATATTTCAATAGACATACATTTTCACAAAGGAATTGTCCAAGGCTAATTATTGTCCATGCTCCTTCACAAGAATCGTGATGGAGAAAATACCAATTCAAATGGAATGAATCCCAAATGATGTTACTGCATGGATCGGGATTATAAATCCTACTATTTTCATCTAGGAAACAGTATTGAAATGGAAGTACTTGAAGCACTTGGAAAGTCTGTTGAAAATTTTCAAGTAAAAAATCTTTCTTTAAAAAGACTTGATTATAAGTTCTTAAATAGTAAGATGAACGAAAATTTACTATTTTAGGCACAATAGTACCTAAAGGACCCAACAAATCCCTAATTGGAGTCATGGGATCCGATTCTTTTGTCGCATTATTATATCTCGAAATATTGAAGGGGCTAATTCGAGAACTATTGGATGATGACAAGATTATGAAAGATTGGCATTCCTTATTTCGATTCAACAACGTACCAAGAGTCCCCTGATGTTGGGGAAATGATTGAATCTTCGTCTTGGAATCAAAAGGATTTCTATGGATACGATCCAATTCATTATTGGAAATCAATCCTGAACCTGCCGTATCATACCTTTTTTCGGTATACAAAATAGTGGACTTTACTAACTCAATTCGGATGAAATCACGAAGCAGATCATTTGCCCTTATTTCAACAAAAGAAGCATGAACCTCTTCTTCTATAGAACTCTTTTTTTCTTGGTCCCAAGTCAATACTAAGCAAGCCCGAACTAATTGAATACTTGTGTGAGAAATTCCTCGAATTGACTTGCCATTTCCATAAAGTATATAATTGACAATTCGAAGTTGGACATTATCTTTTTCCTGCAAGAGATCCTGAGAGAAAAGTGTTGCTAAATTTATCCCATCAGCTATTTCATATGTGACTACGGGCCGAACCAAAACAAAATACTTTTTTTTAGTAGGTGTAATACGTTGGACATAGATCCAATTTTTCCATTTTTTTGATCCTTTAGAATCCTTTTTTCCCATTCCTGGTGGTATCAAAATGCCACTGTGCCTAGATATTTTATCCACCTCTCCAGAAAAATGAATATCTCCAGAAAAGATTTTAAGTTCCATACTCTTTTTTTTTCTCTCCACTCGGACTAATCCACCTACTCGACTTCTTGTATTTATATTTAAAGCAAGTCGTGTATCTACTCCAATGATACTATTGTTCCGGACCATTATGGGCGAAGATCCGGGTAAGATATGCACTTCCTCGGGAATGAAAAAAAATCGATCTACTTTCATTTGCATTTGGTATTTCGGACTAAATTCTTTTACTCCTCGATACTCAATCAAATCCTCTTTTTTTACGATTGAATCTACTTCGACAATCCCATATTTAGTAATTCCCGAACTGCTTCTTCTGTATCGTGGATCATCAAAATAAGCAAGAATACTATTTCTACGTAAAATACCATTTATAGGTATTTGAATCGAAATACCAAAACAGGGTATTAGTTTCTTTTCTTGTTCTTGATCATATTGTAAGGGAATCACGAATCTATTTCTTCGCTTTTTCGCCAAGGAATTCTCTTGACGGATATAAGTAGAAGGCTCTATGAGATTCCAATGACCCTTGGATATGATTCGATAAAGTTTTGAATAGTCAAGAATTTCCCTATCTTTTTTACCAAAAGTATCCAACAATTTATGTCTTACTTGATCATTAGTCAGTGAGAGATCAAAGATAGATCTTTCTTTGAGAGAAAAAGAATTAGCATTCATTTGATCTTGATCCTTGTGGAGTGAAAAAGATACTATATTGGATCTGCATAGACCTCCTGCTAATATCCATAAATGACTTGTTTTTGGTAATAGATGAACATTACTATATGGATATTCGGGCGCATGATAGCCATCAGTACTCCAGTGCATTTCTCCTTCTGACTCAGAATAAATATGTTTTTGAACCCTCTCTTTAAAATGAAAAGTGGACGTTCCGGCACGAATCTCGGCAATCACTTGTTCTGATTCTACATATTGATCATTTTGAACTAAAATCAAACTTTTTGTTGGAATATTCACATTATGTATAATATCTCGACTCTCAATAGTTACATACAAGTCTATAAAACATAGAAAAGCAGGATGCCCATGACGGGTACGTGTGGGATGAACCAAATCCTCATCAAATTTTATTTTTCCATTAGAGGGAGCTCGTACATGTTCGGCAGTACCACCCGTGAATACTCCGCCGGTATGAAAAGTTCTTAATGTTAGTTGAGTCCCCGGTTCCCCAATTGATTGACCCGCAATAATGCCTACAGCTTCTCCCAACTCGACCAGGTCACCATGAGTAGGACTCCGACCATAACATAATTGACAGATCCAAGATGTACTCCTGCAAGTAAAAGGGGTTCGAATATATATTGGGTGTGCTCGAAAGGTTATGAATCGATTAACAAGTCCAATTCCAATATCTTTATTTCGAGTGGCAATGCATCGTAGACCAATATATATATCGTCTGCTAATACACGACCAATTAGTGTTTGGACAAAAATCTTTTCCGTCATCCCATTTTGAGGACTCACGGAAATACCTCGGATAGTACCACAATCCGTTCTACGTACAAGAATGTGTTGAACTACTTCAACAAGTCTACGCGTGAGATATCCAGCATCTGATGTTCGTACAGCAGTATCTACAACTCCTTTGCGGGCTCCGTAGCAAGAAATTATATATTCTGTCAAAGAAAGCCCTTCCCGTAAATTGCTTTGAATGGGTAAATCAATCATTTGTCCTTGAGGATCCGACATTAATCCTCTCATACCTACTAATTGGTGTACTTGAGATGCATTTCCTCTAGCCCCCGAAAAGGACATTAGATGGACTGGATTAGAGGGATCAGTCATCCGAAAATTAGGATTCATTTCTTGTCTCAAATATTCACTTGTAGCATACCATATCTCAATGGATTGACGTAATTTTTCTACCACATGTACATTCCCATAATGATGGTTTTTCTCTAAAAGAAAACTTTGTTGTTCAGCGTCTTGAACTAACCATCCCTTAGAAGGTATTGTTAAAAGATCATCAATTCCTAATGAAATAGATGTAGCAGTGGCTCGCTGGAAACCTAAAGCCTTCACTTGATCCAGGATATGTGATGTATATGCCATTCCGAAATGATCTATTAATCTGCTAATAAGTCGTTTCATAGCAGTTCCATCTATCACCTTATTGTGAAAGACCAGATCGGTCCGTTCTGCCATAAGGACCTCCATATTCTGATGAGTAAGATTCCACAATGGGCCTGGGTCAGTGATTCGAAAACTTCCTTTCCTCAATCTTGATTCACACAGAAATTCAGAAATTATGATACCGGTGAAATTGGAGAGACCCGAATTCCCACGAGTATGGGCATCACTAATAGAATTTCTTAGTTTTTATATAGAGCATGAGTTAGATAGCCTATGAGTAGGCCCGCCAAAAACCCTGTATGGCTTCTTCTATCTCTCGATAAAAAGAAAGATGACCTACAGTAGTTCGAATGTATATACAACGAATTTCTCTTTTTACACTTCCTATTATTCGATAGTGCTTATAAATCTCATTATAATTACCAAAAGATTCATATTGAACTTCGATGGGAACTTCTCTTGAGCCAACGACGCGTTGATCTAGTCTCCACCGGAGCCACAAAGGACTATCTAAATGGATTCGTTTCTGCCGATAAGCTCCAAGTGCATCATAAGAACTAGAAAAATACGGCTCTTTTGTATACTTAAAGTCATTCTTGGGAACTGTTTTCTTTTTAGAATTTATGCAATTAGAATTATATTGATTATACCTATTTGCACAAATACCTCGGGGATTCCCGATCGTTAATACATAGAGTCCAATAAGCATATCTTGAGTTGGTACGGAAACGGGATCCCCAATAGCTGGAGACAAGAGATTCATATGAGAAAACATAAGTAAACGAGCTTCTGCTTGAGCTTCCAAAGATAAAGGTACGTGAACAGCCATTTGATCCCCATCAAAGTCTGCGTTGAAGCCCTTACAAACTAATGGGTGTAAACAAATAGCACGCCCCTCCACTAAAATGGGTTGGAACGCCTGTATACCTAATCTATGCAGGGTGGGCGCTCTATTCAACAATACAGGATGCCCCTGCATCACTTCTTGAAGGATTTCCCATACAATGGGTTCTTTTTCCCGAATTTTGCTTTTAGCAATCCCTGTGTTAGAAGCAACATCTTGTCTGATTAGACCACGAATTACAAATGTTTGGAAGAGTTCTATTGCTATTTCTCGAGGTAATCCACATTGATGTAATGAAAGCAAAGGACCCACGACAATGACGGAACGCCCCGAATAATCGACCCGTTTACCAAGCAGAGTCTCACGAAATCTTCCTTCTTTGCCTTCAATTACATCAGAAAATGACTTGTAAACTTTATTATGACCATCTCTCATGGGTTGTCCGCGGATCCCATTATCAAAAAGTGTATCCACGGCCTCTTGTACCAATTTCTCCTGACACATTACTAATTCCCCTGGTGTAGATCTACTTGTTGCTAATAGATCGGTAAGAG